TCCGAAAAATTTAGACAATAAATTGGGTAGGTTGCTAGTATAGTTCACTATCCACGATTCTGCTATTTACTGGAATCATTTTACTGGGATGAAAATCCCCCGAATAGAACTTTTTTAATGCTTATGTAGAACTACAAAGTAAGAACCATTCGAATTTATTAAATTAATATCGGTGGATCGTTTATCAATCATTCATTGAATGATAAATAACTACAAGTGACGGAGATATACGATTTAAATAACGGAAAATCCAATATTTCAAAATAGTATCGAGAATAACTGGAAAAGTGGAAAGAAGACCAGATATAATTTGATCATTATGAACAAATCCAAAATCTTTGTAGACAGAACCAATCATTAGTTCCCAACCATGGGGTGAATGAAATCCGATACATAAATCGGTTAATAAAAGAATCGAAAAAGCTTTTACTGTATCACTTAAGTTATATAGGAACTCCTGAGCCCACGAATTAAGAATAGCAAGTTCTTCATTACCTAAAAGAGAATAACCACTTAGAATAACAAAAGAGATTATATTTGTCGAGAAGTGCAAAATCGTATGGATATGATCCTCATTGTGTATCTTGATTAATTGGATCGTTTCTTTGTGGATTCCAAGAGGAAGCTTTTGTAGATGTGTCTCCGAGTATTCCTTGATCATTTCCTCCAAGAAGAGGATTTCTTCTAATTCTATGAACTTTTCTAGAATACTTTTTTCTTGAATATCATTCAAGAAAATTTCGGATTGACCAGTATTCGCCCAATTAGTAACCCAAGATTCCAGACTTTTAGTAAATGAGAGAGAAATCCACCAGGGCAAAAATACTATAGATGCAAGATAGAAAAGAGGAGTGAATGCTTTATTTTTTTCCATTTTTCACCTGTGAATTTTGAATTAACCCACTTCATTTGTCCGCTCTCTGTGATCAAATATTTCTTTCAAATATGAGTTCTAGATAAGGTATCAAACCTATGAATCTATTTTATTTGTGATTTTTAGAAAGAATAGAGAAATAGGCTAAGACTCCACTTCGAATTCGAATGAAGAAATAATCAAAAATATTGTTTCCAGATATCTCGATCCATCAAATTCCTTAAAGTGTCTCCTTTCGATGAATGACCGAAAGAAGCACTTTAAGGAATGAATATTATTGATATTTTGAGACGAAGGAACTCCTTTTCTATCAAAATATCCAATATTTCAAAAAAAAATTCCAACGATTCGCCATAGCCAAGAATAGAATAATTGAGAGAAAGATAGTGTGATGATCAAAAAAATGAGCGGCAAAAAAAAACAAGACAGAAAGGGGCCAGTTAGAATTATTAAGAAAACCCATTATTGGTTAGTAAAGAACACAAATGAAAGGATAAAGAAGGGGTCGATTGAAAAAAAGGAAATAATTTCCAAGATATGATATATCCGCATCTAAAGTATCACTTCCAACAAGAACTTAAAAAAAGGGAGATTTCTTTATTTCGAAATCGTTTGATATATGAGATGAATGAATTGAATCTATTAGTGCAATTTCTTACTTCTTTCAATTGAGTTGCATAGATTTGCAATGGATTTGGATACACATAAAATAGGGTTGTTCCATATACGTCGGTTTTGGCTCGACTGAACGTTCTGACGAAACTTCATTTAAGTTATGTTATAGAAAAAACCGGATTCCCTCCTGCGGAGAAAAAAATCGTTCTTCAGCCCAGTTCCTTTTCTCAAAATCAAAAGACTTCAATAGGTACGCGCAAGAAATAGGCCAATTGCGCGGCTTTTTGTTCAATTTCTCGTGGAGTCAAATTCTCATCAGTACGAGTTAATGGAATAGCCCCCCGGCCTCTGACGTCCATATAAAGGACACGACGAGCATAAATACCCTCTTTAACTTCGATTCTAACGGATTTAATATCCTTTATACGGAATCGGAAGAATATGCGACGATTTTTTCCAGGAAATCCCCAACGAAAAATCGTCGCATATTCTTCCTTTCTATCGAATCGATCATACCCACTACCTACATTCCACGAAATTGTGCACCACAAATAGGAACTAATAAATAGACCTGCGATCCCGTAGAAAGACATCACAATTCCTTGTGGAAAAAAGATGATTGGCTGAGACGGAATAAAAGATATCAAATTTCTACCAAGATAACTGGAAGTTCCAGCCAATAAGAATCCTAATGAACCTAAAAAAACGATAAGGGCCCAGAAAAAATTACTTAGTTTTCGAGACCCCGTTATAAGTTCTAGCCATATATGTTCTGATCGCCAACGCATACTTAATCCGATTGTATTTTATTGGAATTGAGAGAATACCCCACTTTTCCTTTCCTTTTTTCTTTCCAAAGGAACTCTCATCAACTAGCACTAGTTTGATGTGAAGCTTTAGGAGTCATTCATCAAATTTCTTAGATCTAAAATAATAACATACCCTTCATAGGATCCAAATCTACAGATGAATCCACTAACTTTACATTTTCGGCATCCAGCAAGCCTGATCTATTTGAAACTAGCTAGAATTCATTTATCCATAGATCATTTTCTGCAGGCATAAGAGCTTTTTCCTTTATGGTAGACGGTTCTATTCTATTTCCCGAAATAAACATCTGTGTTATGCCGCAGTTTCAAAAAAACGGATGAGGTTGCGTCCTCTCAGATCTAAACAATCTTATTTTTTTGAACATGAAGAAATAAAGAAGCCATTGCAATTGCCGGAAATACTAAGCCCACTAAAGGCACAAAAATAGAGGGAAGATTGAAAGCTGTCATAAAGTGCTACCTCGATTTGCTATATTTGTTATTATTTTTTTGAATATTTTAGAATTATACTAATTCTAATTCCGAATTGTGATTATTAGGAATTCATAGTTATTATTAATTAATTCTACTTGAAAATTCTTATTAGAGATTTAAGTATCTATATAAGTATCTATATATAGATCGAAATATCTAACTGAGTATATAGATAAGTAGAGTATATAGAATAAATCAAAAGAATGTAGAACTAAAAAAATGAACTTATTCATCTTTCTACATGAAAGATACGTAGGATAATCAACTTGATTTTTTTTCTTTATTTCGTTGTGTTTTGTTCTTGGCTTCGAATTTTCTAAAGAAAGAGTTTTTTACAAACTATCGAAAGACTCGGTAGAATGTGACACAACCAGGATTTTTAGTGAAAATAGGATTTTCGGGAGATGGAGAAAGATACAAAATTATATATCTATCTTTTCTATATTTGATTTCAATTTTTTTATATACGTAATACGAAATTCGTCTTATTTGCCTAATTTTACGAAAGGAAGAACTCACGCTTTTATCTTCTTGATAGAGACTTTCTTAATTTAGTAATTGGGAATCCAGGTAAAAAAAGAATTATCCGCAACCTTTGATTTTTTCTACAATTCGATCTTAAGTCACTAAAGAAAACTCCACTCGTAGTTACTTTGATTCCGATAAGTTAAAGTTAACTACTTCTTTGCTACAAATAAAATAATTGAACTTAGTGCGACCTACTTGATGGAATTGGAATTCAAAGGAAAGAAGGTGTGCAGTTTAAATAACTCACTCAGAACGCTTTTTAAAAGATTACGCGGTACGATTAGATCGAATAAGCCCTTCTGGAATAAATATTCAGCCACCTGTGAACCCTCGGGTACTGTTTTATTCAATGTTTGTTCAATTACTCTTTTACCCGCAAATGCAATGTAGGAGTTGGGTTCGGCAATAATGATATCTCCCAACATACCAAAACTAGCTGTTACCCCACCAGTAGTAGGAGATGTAAGAATTGAGACATAAAATAACTTTTTATTTGATTGATAATCATATAAGGCAGACGATATTTTAGCCATTTGCATCAAGCTCAAACTTCCTTCTTGCATGCGTGCCCCCCCCGAAGCACACACTATAATAAGAGGTATAAATCGATCGGTAGCGTACTCAATCAAACGGGTAATTTTCTCCCCGACTGCGGATCCCATACTACCCCCCATAAACTGAAAATCCATAACCCCAAGTGCTACAGGAACGCCATTTAGTTGACCTATACCTGTTTGAACAGCCTCAGTTAATCCTGTCTTTCGTTGATAAGAATCAATACGATCTTTATAAGGCTCCTCCTCCGAATGAAATCCAATGGGATCCAGAGAGACCATGTCTTCATCCATAGGATCCCAAGTACCGGGGTCGATCGAAACTTCGATTCTTTCTGAACTACTGATTTTCAAATGATATCCACATTGTTCACAAATATTCATTTTTGATTTCAAAAATCGCTTATAATTTAATCCATAACAATTTTCGCATTGAACCCACAAATGCCTGTAGTTTTGAGTTGCATCAAGACCGTTGGACCTTTCTCTTAGAGTTAAATCACCGCTCTTCTCCCCGGTTCGTATACTGGACCTCCCGCTTTCATTATTAGTTGTACGTTTATCAAAAACGCACCTCGAAATGTAACCGTCACTACTATCACTTACAATGGACGTATCAATAGAGATTTGAGACTGAAGATAACTGTCAATGCAACTAGTAATGTGATTTTTCCAACTAGATTGAGTATCGTACATGTAACGATCGTATAAGGAATCTTCACTCGTAGATACATTATTCCTATAACTGGAATTGTGATAACCAGAAAAAGAACTTTGTAGTTCACTCAGAAAAGAATGATTGTTGTCAATCTCAAAAATCAGATTTTCAATATAGATAGAGCAATTATCTCCATTACTATCCCTAACGAAAAAAGTATCATCAGAAATGAAATTCCGAATGTCTTTGACGCCAAATAAATGATCGACATCGCTGTAACTAGAATTGTCATGATTCCTCAAACTATGAATGCTTTTAGCCCTACCTTTTCTATTCGAATCTTCACTTTCACTAGTATTTTCAATAGGACCGGGATTGGCCGTTGATTTCTTTATCCCATACCTATGTTCTAACTCCTTCTTAAACGCCATCGAATTAAACCACCATCTTTCCATAGAGTTTTTTTG